TTAAAAATAAGCTAAATAAAGCTTTTGGGTTCATACCCCGAATATAAAGAAAAATCTTTTTTTTAAAAATAAAGTGCCTGATAAAAGGATTATTCTGATAGGATAAATAATGTAAATTTTTACCTTTATTATATTTTATAGAATTAAACTATACCTAATAATATCAAAAATTATTGTGCATCGTACACTAAAATATATATTTAATTAAATTGAACTTAAATTTCTTTGTAGATTAATTTCTTATATTTTATTTATTTATTATTTAATTCAAATAAAATATTTTTTATTTTTATTTTATTTTTTAGAACATTAATTTCAATTTCATCTAATTCATGATTAGGATGCTGAATTGGTTTAGAAGTTAATTTATTAAGATTTATCCCCCTAATCTCTAACTCTAATAATTTATTTAATTCCGAAACTTCTCTAAAATATTTTTTAACACAATCAATTGCATCAATTAATTTTTTATTCACTATTTTATTTAGTATAATTTTATTCCAAAATTTTGAAAATAATTTTTTAATTTCAATTTTAATTAATTCTTCAATATTAATAAAAATAGGATCAACCCCCTTTCATTTTTGATTCCCTAATATTATAGAAGGATTATCCTGATTAAATTGTTTTATTCTAATAACATGACAAAAAATTTCCCCCATAATTTTATTGTCTTATTATATGAATATTAATTTTATAATATTAATTATAATTTTAAACGTAACAATTGGAGCCTTTGGAGGATTTAATCAAACTTCTTTACGAAAATTAATAGCTTTTTCATCAATTAATAATTTAGGTTGAATAATTGCAGCCATAATAATTAGTGAAAATTTATGAATATTTTATTTATTTATATATACTTTTTTAGTAATAATAATATGTTTTTTATTTTCTATTTTAAATATTTTTTTTATAAATCAATTATATAATTTTAATACAAATTTTTCAATTAAAATTTGCATTATAATTAATTTTTTTAGTTTAGGTGGATTACCGCCTTTTTTAGGATTTTTCCCTAAATGAATTATTATTAATTTTCTACTAAATAATAATTTCTTTATTATTTCTTTTATTTTTGTCATAATAAGATTAATCATATTATTCTTTTATATTCGAATTATATACTCTTCTTTAATATTTTTTAATTTTAAATTTAAATGATTAAAAATTTTTATTAAAAATAAATCAATAATTTTTATTAACTTTTTTAGTTTAATTTCTTTATTAGGAATAATTTTTAGAACCTTATTTTTTTTATAAGGTTTTAAGTTAAAATAAACTAATAATCTTCAAAATTATTTATAAAGAAAATTTCTTTAAGCCTTAGTATTTATATTATTTACCCCTTAAAATTTGCAATTTTATATCATTTTTGACTATAAGGCTAACTTAATCTATTATTTTTTAATAAAAGAGAATATTCTCGTTAATAAATTTACAATTTATCGCTTTTAACCTCAGCCATTTTATTAGCGAAAATGACTTTTTTCAACAAATCATAAAGATATTGGTACATTATATTTTATTTTTGGAATTTGAGCCGGAATAGTGGGAACATCTTTAAGTTTATTAATTCGAATAGAATTAGGGACTCCAGGATCATTTATTGGTGACGACCAAATTTATAATACTATTGTAACAGCTCATGCTTTTATTATAATTTTTTTTATAGTTATACCTATTATAATTGGAGGATTTGGGAATTGATTAGTACCCCTAATACTAGGGGCCCCTGATATAGCTTTTCCTCGAATAAATAATATAAGATTTTGACTTTTACCCCCATCATTAATATTATTAATTTCAAGAAGAGTTGTAGAAAATGGTGCAGGAACTGGATGAACAGTTTACCCCCCACTTTCATCTAATATTGCCCATGGAGGTTCATCTGTTGATTTAGCTATTTTTTCACTCCATTTAGCTGGAATTTCTTCAATTTTAGGGGCTATTAATTTTATTACTACTATTATTAATATACGAATTAATAATTTATCTTTTGATCAAATACCTTTATTTATTTGAGCAGTTGGAATTACAGCTTTATTATTATTGCTATCTTTACCCGTATTAGCTGGGGCTATTACAATACTTTTAACGGATCGAAATTTAAATACTTCATTTTTTGATCCTGCTGGTGGTGGAGATCCAATTTTATATCAACATTTATTTTGATTTTTTGGGCATCCTGAAGTTTATATTTTAATTTTACCTGGATTTGGTATTATTTCTCACATTATTTCTCAAGAAAGAGGAAAAAAAGAAACTTTTGGGTCATTAGGAATAATCTACGCAATAATAGCAATTGGATTATTGGGATTTATTGTCTGAGCTCATCATATATTTACAGTTGGGATAGATATTGATACACGAGCTTATTTTACATCAGCAACTATAATTATTGCCGTACCAACAGGTATTAAAATTTTTAGATGATTAGCTACCTTACATGGTGCCCAAATTAATTTTAACCCCCCAATATTATGAAGATTAGGATTTGTTTTTTTATTTACAGTAGGGGGGTTAACTGGGGTAATTTTAGCTAATTCTTCTATTGATATTACACTTCATGATACTTATTATGTAGTTGCACATTTTCATTATGTTTTATCAATAGGAGCTGTATTTGCTATTTTTGGGGGATTTATTCATTGATACCCTTTATTTTCAGGATTAACTATAAATTCTTTTTATTTAAAAATTCAATTTATTACAATATTTATCGGGGTTAATTTAACTTTTTTCCCTCAACATTTCTTAGGGTTAGCTGGTATGCCTCGTCGATATTCAGATTATCCTGATAGATTTATTTCATGAAATATTATTTCATCTTTAGGTTCTTATATTTCATTATTATCAATATTTTTAATAATAATTATTATCTGAGAATCAATAATTAACCAACGATTAATTTTATTTTCTTTAAATATACCATCATCTATTGAATGATACCAAAATTTACCCCCAGCTGAACATTCTTATAATGAATTACCTATTTTAAGAAATTTCTAATATGGCAGATTATATGTAATGGATTTAAACCCCATTTATAAAGGTTTTTCCTTTTTTTAGAAATGGCAACATGATCTAACTTTAATTTTCAAAACGGAGCCTCCCCATTAATAGAACAAATTATTTTTTTCCACGATCATACATTAATTATTTTAATTATTATTACTATTTTAGTTTTATATTTAACTGTTTATTTATTTTTTAATAAATATATTAATCGATTTTTATTAGAAAATCAAATAATTGAGTTAATTTGAACAATTTTACCAGCTATTACATTAATTTTTATTGCTCTCCCCTCATTACGATTGCTTTATCTCTTAGATGAAACAAATAACCCATTAATTACAATTAAATCAATTGGTCATCAATGATACTGAAGATATGAATATTCTGATTTTAATAATATTGAATTTGATTCCTATATAATTCAAAATAATGAAAATTTAAATAATTTTCGATTATTAGATGTTGATAATCGAATTATCTTACCAATAAATAATCAAATTCGAATTTTAATTACTGCTACAGATGTAATTCACTCCTGAACAATTCCATCGTTAGGAATCAAAGTTGATGCTAATCCAGGACGACTAAATCAATCTAGATTTTTTATTAATCGACCTGGAATTTTTTTTGGTCAATGTTCAGAAATTTGCGGGGCAAATCATAGATTTATACCTATTGTTATTGAAAGAATTTCAATTAAAAATTTTATTAATTGAGTAAATAATTATTCATTAGATGACTGAAAGCAAGTAATGGTCTCTTAAACCAATTTATAGTAAATTAGCATTTACTTCTAATGAAAAGAATTAGTTAATTTAATAACATAAATATGTCAAATTTAAATAATTACTATAATAGTAATATTCTTTAATTCCTCAAATAATACCTATTAATTGAATATTATCCTTCTTATTTTTTATTTTTATTTTTATTTTATTCAATATTATAAATTATTATATTTTTAATTATAATTTTTTTATAAAAATTAATAATTTTAAAAAAAATAATAAAAATCTTAATTGAAAATGATAAATAATTTATTTTCAATTTTCGATCCATCAACAAATCTATTTATATTACCTTTAAATTGAATTAGAACTTTTATTGGATTAATATTTATTCCATTTTCTTTTTGGTTTATCCCTAATCGACATTTTATATTTTGAAAAATTATTATTAATAAACTACATAATGAATTTAAAACTTTATTAGGAAATAATAATAATAATAAAATTAACGGATCAACATTCATTTTTATTTCATTATTTTCTTTTATTTTATTTAATAATTTTTTAGGATTATTTCCTTATATTTTTACAAGAACAAGTCATTTATCTATTTCATTATCTTTATCCTTTACTTTATGATTAAGTTTTATAATTTATGGGTGAATTAACAATACCCAACATATATTTATCCACTTAATCCCACAAGGAACTCCTGGTATCTTAATGCCATTCATAGTATTAATTGAAACAATTAGAAATATTATTCGACCGGGAACTTTAGCTGTACGTTTAACAGCTAATATAATTGCTGGACACTTATTATTAACTTTATTAAGAGGTAGAAGAAGAAGTTTACCTAATTATTTATTAATTATTTTAATTTTTATACAAATTTTATTATTAACTTTAGAATCAGCAGTTGCAATTATTCAATCTTATGTAATTACTGTATTAAGAACTCTTTATTCTAGTGAAGTAAACTAATGTCATTAAATCATAATCATCCATATCACTTAGTTGACTTTAGTCCATGACCTTTAACTAGAGCCATTGGAACAATAACTTTAGTAACAGGTTTAGTTAAATGGTTCCATAATTTTAATATAAATTTAATAATTTTAGGGTATATCATTATCATTTTATCAATATATCAATGATGACGGGATATTTACCGAGAAAGAACTCTTCAAGGTAACCACACATTATTAGTTTCTAATGGATTACGATGAGGAATAATTTTATTTATTATCTCAGAAGTATTTTTTTTTATTTCTTTTTTCTGAGCTTTTTTTCATAGAAGTTTATCTCCTAATATCGATATTGGATCAATATGACCTCCATTAAATATTTCCCCATTTAATCCATTTCAAATTCCTCTACTTAATACTATTATTTTAATTACATCAGGAATAACTGTAACATGAGCTCACCATGCTTTAATAGAAAATAATTTTTCTCAAACTTCACAAAGATTATTCCTAACAATTAATTTAGGAATCTATTTTACTATTTTACAAGCTTATGAATATATTGAAGCTTCATTTACTATTGCAGATAGTATTTATGGGTCCACATTTTTTATAGCAACAGGGTTCCATGGATTACATGTAATTATTGGAACAACATTTTTATTAATTTGTTATATTCGTCATTTAAATAATCATTTTTCTATAAGCCATCATTTTGGATTTGAAGCAGCAGCTTGATATTGACATTTTGTAGATGTTGTATGATTATTTCTTTATATTTCTATTTATTGATGAGGTAATTAATTATTTATATAATATATTTAGTATATTTGACTTCCAATCAAAAAGATTAATTAAAATTTAATATAAATAATTATTTTATTACTTAATTTATCTATTATTTTAATTATTATTAGTAATATTTTAATAATTTTAGCATCAATTTTATCAAAAAAATCTCTTATGGACCGAGAAAAATGTTCACCTTTTGAATGTGGGTTTGACCCAAAATCATTAGCTCGAATTCCATTTTCCTTACATTTTTTTTTAATTACAATAATTTTTTTAATTTTTGATGTTGAAATTGCATTAATTTTTCCAATTATTCCCCTTTTTAAAATAGTTAATTTTTTTATTTGAGCTAAAATTAGTATATTTTTTATTGTTATATTGCTAATTGGTTTATTCCATGAATGAAATCAAAATATACTTAATTGAATTAATTAGAATTATAGTTTATATAAAACATTTGATTTGCAATCAAAAAATATTGAATTTCAATTTATTTTAAAATAAGAAGCAATATTGCATTTAATTTCGACTTAAAAGAAAGAGTTATAAATACTCCTTATTTATTAATTGAAACCAAATTAGAGGTATATCACTGTTAATGATATTATTGAATAAAAATTCCAATTAAAATTTAAAGAAATATATTTATAATTAAGCTGCTAACTTAATTTATAGTGAATTATATCATTAATATTTCTTATTTATATAGTTTAAAATAAAACATTACATTTTCATTGTAAATATAAAAATATTTTTTTTTATAAATAATTTTATATTTAAAGATTATATAATCACCTTAATAGCTTCAATATTATGCTCTTATTTAAGCTATTTAAATAAATTATTAATATAAAAAATATAATTATTATTCAAATAATAAATCTAAATAAATAAATTTTAAAATTTCTCATATGAAGAATATAATAAATAGAAGAATAATTTTTTATAATTTTATATATTCCATAACCACTATATAATTCACTTCACCCCATATCAATATTTTTAACTAACTTTTGACCTATTCTTAAAAATTTATAATTTATTCCATAAGTGGATAAATTAGGTATAAATCATATTACAGCTAAAAAACATCTTAATTTATAAATTAAAATAAATTTATTTACTGAATAAATATTTATAGAACTTATTATTAAACCTATTAATATACCTAAAAATCTAACATAAATAACTATTATTTTTATATTAATAGGTAAATAAATTATATAAGGATAAGAAAAAATTAGTCATCTTAATATTCTACCTGAAAATAAACTTATTATTAATAAAATTAATATTCTTTTTAATATAACATAATCTTCATCATATAAATTATAAACTCTTAATAAATTATAATCATTAATTATTAAATATATTAATAAACGAATAGTGTAAAATATCGTTAGCCCTGTAGAAATATAATATAAATAAAAAATAAATATATTTAAATTTCTTATTCTAACTATTTCTAAAATTAAATCCTTAGAATAAAACCCTGCTAAAAATGGAATCCCACATAAAGCTAAATTTGAAATATTTAAACATAATCTTGTTAAAGGAATATAAACTCTAATCCCACCTATAAAACGAATATCTTGATTATTATTTATTATATGAATAATTATCCCAGAACATATAAATAATAAAGCTTTAAATATAGCATGAGTAAGTAAATGAAAAAAAGCTAAATCTCTAAATCCTATTCTTAAAATTCTTATTATTAAACCTAATTGTCTTAAAGTAGATAAAGCAACAATTTTTTTTAAATCAAATTCATAATTAGCCGAAATTCCAGCTATAAATATTGTTAAACCTGATAATAATAATAAAATCTTTAAAAAAAAAATATTAATCAATAATTCATTAAAACGAATTAATAAATAAACCCCCGCAGTAACTAAAGTAGATGAATGAACTAAAGCTGAAACAGGAGTAGGTGCTGCTATTGCAGCAGGCAATCATGAACTAAATGGAATCTGAGCTCTCTTTGTCATAGCCGCTAAAATAATTATAATCCCCACTATATTTATTGAATAATCATTATTTATAAAACTTAAATAAAAAATATAATTTCAACTACCATAATTTATTATTCAAGAAATCACTATTAAAATTATTACATCCCCAATTCGATTAGATAAAGCAGTCAATATACCTGCATTATAAGATTTAATATTTTGATAGTAAATTACTAAACAATAAGAAACTAAACCTAAACCATCTCAACCTAAAAAAATTCTAATAATATTTGGTCTAATAATTAATAAAATTATAGAAAAAACAAATAATAAAACTAAAATAATAAAACGATTCAAATTAATTTTTGAAGATATATATCTTATTCTATAATAAATTACAGAAGAAGAAATTAATCTCACAAATATTATAAATAATAAAGATATTCAATTTAATAAAATTGATATAACAATATTTATCGAATTTAAAGAAATAATTTCCCACTCTAAAAAAATAACATAATTATTTATAATAAAATAAATTATAAATAAAAAATTTATTAATATAAAAAAAAATAAAAAAAAAAATCTAATAAAACAAATGGAATAACTTATAAAAAAATTGGATTTTTTTCAAATAACTTAAAAAGATTCTTTCTTATCTTTGACTCCACAAATCAATATTTTTATTAAACTATTTAAATAAAATCAAATTATAGAATAATCAATCTTTAAAACTAAAATATTTAGAGGTAATCAATGTAATATTAATATTAAATATTCTCGAGATACTCCTATATAAAATCTATAAATATTTATTCTATATTTACCATGTTGAGAAAATGAATACAAATACAATCTGTAAGCAGCTCTAAAGAAAGAAATTAATATTAATATTATTATTGAAATTTTTGATCATCTTACCAATCTTATAATTAAATTAATTTCACCTATTAAATTTAAGGAAGGAGGTGCTGCTATATTAGAGGATAGTAATAAAAATCATCATAATCTTATTGAAGGTATAAAATTTATTATTCCTTTATTTAAATATAAACTTCGTCTGCTCAATCGCTCATAATTAATATTTGATAAACAAAATATTCCAGAAGAACATAACCCATGACCAATTATTATAACATAAGCGCCTATAAATCCCCAATAATTTATTGTAAAAATCCCACCAATTACTATTCCTATATGAGCAACAGATGAATAAGCAATTAAGGATTTAATATCAATTTGAGCTAAACATTTTAATCTAATAAATCTACCCCCAACTAATCTAATAACAATTCAAATATATCTTAACTTTAAATTTACCTCTTGTATAAAAATTATAATACGTAATAATCCATAACCCCCTAATTTTAATATAACACCAGCTAAAATTATAGAACCAGAAATAGATGCTTCTACATGAGCTTTAGGAAGTCATAAATGAATAAAATATATAGGTATTTTTACTAAAAAAGCTATAATTATAGAAATATATAATAATATATTATTAAAATTATAAAATTTTAATAGATAAATTATTAAACTATCTGATTTAGTATAAATATAAAAAATCCCTAAAAGTAAAGGTAATGATATAAATAAAGTATAAAATAATAAATATATACCTGCTTGAATTCGTTCGGGTTGATACCCCCAACCAATAATTAATATTAAAGTCGGAATTAATCTCCCCTCAAAAAATAAATAAAATATAAATAAATTTATTACTCTAAAAGTTAAAAATAATATTAATAATAATAATAAAATATTTAATAGAAAAAAATTAAAATAAAAATTAGTTTTATATAAATTTTCACTTGCTATAATTATTAATGAACAAATTCAAATTCTTAATAAAATTAGACCAAATGAAATTATATCACAACCAAATATATAGCTTAAATTACTAAAATTATTAATTATTATCGATAAATTTATAAATAATAACATTATAAAAAATAATATTATCTGAACCAATCAAAATATTTTTTTTTTAAAAATTAAAAGTATTATAAATAAAATTATAAATAAAAATTTTATCATTAAATTAAATTAAATCTTTGAAAATAATCATTTCCATGAGTCCGAATCAAAGAAACTAAAATAGATAGCCCTAAAGCCCCTTCACACACAGATAAAACTAAAAAAATTATTAATATATACATATTATAATCAACTATACTTAAATATAACATTAATATAAAATAAATTCTTAATACAATAAACTCTAATCTCATTAAAACAATTAATAAATGTTTTCGTTTAGAGACAAAAATTATATTCCCAATAACAAACATAATAAAAATAATTATATAAGTATTTATTATCATTTGTTTTTATAGTTTAAAAAAAACATTGGTCTTGTAAATCAAAAATAAGAAATTCTTTAAAAACTTCAAAGAAAAAGAAATATCTTTATCTATAATCTCCAAAATTATTATTTTAATAAACTATTCTTTGATATTACAAAATTATTATTATCATTATTTTTATTAATTATTTCAATATTTATATTTTTTGTAAACCATCCTTTATCTATAGGAATATTAATTTTATTACAAACTCTAATTTTATGCTTATTATCCGGAATATTAATTAATACTTATTGATTTTCTTATATTTTATTTTTAACTTTCTTAGGGGGTTTACTTGTTTTATTTATTTATGTATCCAGAATTGCTTCTAATGAAATTTTTAAAATTTTTATTTATAATAAAATTATAATTTTATTTATATTAATTTTTACTTTTATTATAAGAATTTTTTTTATAAACAACCTAAATTGAATAAATATTAATTTTAATAATGAAATAAATAAATTATTTGATATATTTATATTTTTTAATGTGGAAAATAATATTAATTTATCTAAATTATATAATGAGCAAACTTATTTTTTAATAATAATAATAATTATTTACTTATTTATTACTTTAATTGCAGTAGTAAAAATTACTAATATTTTTTTTGGTCCTTTACGACCTTTTAATTAACAAATGATAATTATATTTAAATCAATACGAAAAACTCACCCAATTTTAAAAATTATTAATGGATCATTAATTGATATACCATCACCCTCTAATATTTCATCTTGGTGAAATTTTGGATCTTTATTGGGATTATGTTTAATTATTCAAATTATTACTGGATTATTTTTAACTATATATTATACAGCTAATATTGAATTAGCTTTTTATAGAGTAAACTATATTTGTCGAAATGTAAATTATGGATGAATAATTCGAACTTTACATGCTAATGGAGCATCTTTTTTTTTTATTTGTGTATATTTACATATTGGTCGAGGAATTTATTATGAATCATTTAATTTAACATACACTTGAATAATTGGAGTTATTATTTTATTCCTACTTATAGCAACAGCATTTATAGGATATGTTTTACCTTGAGGTCAAATATCTTTTGAGGGCACTGTTATTACTAATTTATTATCTGCTATCCCTTATTTAGGGACTATACTCGTAAATTGAATTTGAGGGGGATTTGCTGTTGATAATGCTACATTAACTCGATTTTATACTTTTCATTTTTTATTGCCTTTTATTGTTTTAATAATAATTATAATTCATTTATTATTTTTACATCAAACGGGATCAAATAATCCTTTAGGTATTAATAGAAATTTAGATAAAATCCCTTTTCATCCATTTTTTTCTTTTAAGGACTTAATTGGATTTATTATTTTACTTATATTATTAATTTTATTAACTTTAACTAACCCATATTTATTAGGGGATCCTGATAATTTTATTCCTGCCAATCCTTTAGTTACACCTATTCATATTCAACCTGAATGATATTTTTTATTTGCTTATGCAATTTTACGATCTATTCCTAATAAATTAGGTGGAGTTATTGCTTTAGTAATATCTATTTTAATTCTAATTATTCTACCTTTTACTTATAATAAAAAAATTCAAGGAATTCAATTTTATCCAATTAATCAAATTTTATTCTGATTTATAGTAGTAACAGTAATTTTATTAACCTGAATTGGAGCTCGACCTGTTGAGGACCCTTATGTAATTACAGGTCAAATTTTAACAGTTATTTACTTTTCTTATTTTATTATCAACCCAATTATTAATAAATACTGAGATAACTTAATATTTTTCTAATTAATGAGCTTGAATATAAGCATTTGTTTTGAAAACTTAAGAAAGAATAATAATTCTATTAATTTATACTAAATTTATTTTTTAACTTAATAAAATTTTTAACCCAATAAATAGTAATAAAAAATTTAATGAGACTGGTAAATAACTTTTTCAACATAAGTATATTAATTTATCATAACGATAACGAGGTAATGTTCCCCGAATTCAAATAAATATAAAAGAAACCAATGTTAATTTTAAATAAAAAATTAAATTTATTCTATAACCTCCCATATAAATTATCACAAATAACATTCTTATAAATAAAATTATAGAATATTCAGCTAAAAAAATTAAAGCAAATCCCCCTCTTCTATACTCAATATTAAACCCTGAAACCAATTCTCTTTCCCCCTCAGCAAAATCAAATGGAGTTCGATTTGTTTCAGCTATTAAAGAAGATAAAAAACATATTCTTAAAGGAAATATAACAAAGATAAATCAAATTTTATTTTGATATAAATTTAATCTCATTAAATTAAATCTTATAATTATAACTAATCTAGACATTATAATTAAAGCTAAACTAACTTCATAGGAAATTGTTTGAGCAACAGCTCGTAAACCCCCTAATAAAGAATAATTAGAATTTGAAGATCATCCAGCTATTAATAATACATACACCCCTAAACTAATTCTACACAAAAAAAATAAAATACCTAAATTAAATGAAATTAAATTAAAATAATAAGGAATTAATAATCAAATAATTAAAGATAAAATGAAACCAATAATAGGAGATAAATAATAAAATAAATAATTTGAATAATTAGGATAAATTATTTCTTTAGAAAATAATTTTAAACCATCGGAAAAAGGCTGTAATAATCCAATAAATCCTAATTTATTAGGGCCCTTACGAATTTGAATATACCCTAAAACTTTTCGTTCTATTAAAGTTAAAAAAGCTAATCTAATTAAAACCCCAATAACTAAAATAATTAAACCAATTAAAATATTTACTATATCAATTAATAACATTTACTACTCATATAATATAAATTATACATAAATGAATTCTAAAATCATCACAATTTTCTGCCAAAATAGTTATAAATAAATTAATAATATTCTTAAATTAAAATTATTTTAAATATTTGATCCTTTCGTACTAAAATATTTTAATTATTTAAAGATAGAAACCAACCTGGCTTACACCGGTTTGAACTCAGATCATGTAAGATTTTAATGATCGAACAGATCAAAAATTTAAACTTTTGCATTTAATTTTTATCTTAATCCAACATCGAGGTCGCAAACTTTTTTTTTTATTTGAACTAAAAAAAAATATTACGCTGTTATCCCTAAGGTAATTTAATCTTTTAATCATAAATAATGGATCATTTAATCAATTATCTTTGTTAAAACTTACAAAAAGTTTATTAAATTTTTTTATCACCCCAATAAAATAATTAAAAAATTTTTTAATAAAAATTTTATAATTTATAAAAAATAAATTTAATTATAAAACTCTATAGGGTCTTCTCGTCTTTTAAAGTTATTTTAGCTTTTTAACTAAAAAATTAAATTTTAAATATAATTTAGAGACAGATTATATTTCATTCAATCTTTCATACAAGTCTTCAATTAAAAGACTATTGATTATGCTACCTTTGTACAGTCAAAATACTGCAGCCCTTTAATTTATATCAGTGGGCAGATTAGACTTTAAATTATTTTCAAAAAGACATGTTTTTGATAAACAAGTGAATATAAATATTTGCCGAATTCCTTTTAATTATCTTATTAAAAATTTTTATATTTTTTATGATTTATACTAATTTTATCATTATTTCTTTTATTTTATTATTTAATATAATTTTTTTATAAAAAATTAAATTTAATTAAATTTTATTTATTTTAAAATATTTTATAATAAATATTAATTTCTAAACAATTTAAATTTTAAAAATTTTAAATTTTATTTTTAATTTTATTATAAAAATTTAATTTAAAGCTTATCCCTTAAAATATTTAAACCTTATTTATCTAAATTTTATTAATTAATTTAAATAAAAAAAAGTTTTAAAATTAAATTTTTTTCTAAAAAAATTAGATATATTTAAAAACGATTAACATTTCATTTCAAATTAATTATTTAAAATAATTATGCTACATTAACTTTTTTAATTAATTATCTCTTTTAAATTCGAAATTTTTTTACCTAAAAATTTTATTTAATAAACTCTGATACACAAGATACAATAATTAAAATTTACTTTTTATCAAATTTATTTTCAACTATTTCAAATTTATTTTACAATACTAATTAACTATAAAATTTATAATTTTTTCTATATAAATACTTTAACCCCCATTATCATATTTTATATTAAAATTATTTTTATTATTTATTTTATTATTAATTTTCCCCCTTCAAATTAATTAAATTTTAATTTCTTTTCAATGTAAATGAAATACTTAATAACAAGCTCTAATTTGATCATTCTAGAAACACTTTCCAGTACTTCTACTTTGTTACGACTTATTTCAATTTTAAAATGAAAGTGACGGGCAATATGTACATATTTTAATTTTCAATCATTTTATTAAATTAAATAAAATTACATTTAAATCCACTTTCAATTATTTTTTTCAAAATATATTTTCATTTAAATAAATTTATTGTAATCCATTATATTCTTAATTATAATCTGCATCTTGATCTGAATTAATTTTTATAAAAATTTTTAAATATTATTATTATTAAAAAATATTTTTTTAACAACGATATACAAAATTTTAAATTAAGTAAATTTATTCGTGGATTATCAATTATTAAACAGATTCCTCTAAATGAACTAAAATACCGCCAAATTATTTAAGTTTCAATAAATTATTATTTACTATTTTAGTATTTTTAATAAAAATTTTATAATAGGGTATCTAATCCTAGTTTAAATGTAAATTTACTAAATCATAATTTTTATATAAAATTTTATAAAATTAAAATTTTACTTAATAATTTTATATTTATTTTAAGTTAAAATCAATTATTATAAACTAAAAAAATTCAATTTAATTTTTGTGTAACCGCAACTGCTGGCACAAAATTTGTTATTAATTTAAATATTACTAAATCTTAATTTCTTAAATTTTTAAATATAATTACTACTTTAATCATTAATTATTTTTAAAATAATTAAAAATTCATACTAAAATTTGTATGTAAAATAAACTTATAATGAATTTTGTAAATCATAAAAAATTTATTTATACATATATAATTTACCATAGATTTTTTTTTTTTTTACGTAAAAAATTAAAATTAATATTAATAGTTTAATTTATTAATAATTATTTTATAAATATATTGATTTTTAATAATAATAATTAAATATAAATTTATTTATATATATATATATATAAAATATAAATTATTTATATATATATATATAATTATAATATAAAATTTAATTTTTAATAATATATAAATAAATTTTTATTAATAACAATACTAATAAATTTTTTATATAAAAAATAAATATTTAATTATATTTTAATAAAATTTTAAATATTTAATTATATTATTAAAATTAAAAATTTAATAATAACAATATTATTAAAAATTTAATATTTTTGTTATTATTAAATTTTTAATAATAATAATAATAATAAAAATTTAATATTAAATTAATTATAAATTAAAATATTAATTATAATTAATATTTAAATTAAATAATTAATTATAATAATTATTTAAATATTTAATTATAATAATATTATTAAATTTTTAATATTTTCTGAGTATATTTTTATAATATTTATATTGAAAATTGATATATATATAATCATTTATTATTCTTTTGAATAATAATAGTATGGAATTTGTATAATTTATTAATAATTTAAATTAATATATATATATATATACACATATATGTATATATATATATATAAATATAATAATATAATAAATATTTAATATAAATATAAATAATATTTTAAATAAATAATTTTTTATAATTAATAAAATTCATTATTTTATGGTATTAAACCATAACAAATAGTTTTTATAATAAATAAAAAATAAATAAA